GTAGGTTATAGAAAAGAAAAAGTGGAAGAGGATGAAAAATCCAATGGGATTCCTGATCCAATAAAAAATCCCATTTCGTAATTAGTATGGATAAAGGATCTTCCCATGTTATACTATTCAATTCTCGACGATGAATCGATTTGATAGATCAGATATTGTTATTCATAATATTGATCCTATTCAGTATCATCAGGATCAATTCATCCCAATGAATTTACAGGAGTTAAATTTCTCATCTCTATGGGATTACATCCCGAGTTATTGCGAAGAAAAAAAAAATAAATAATGAAATTATGGAAGTCAATATTCTCGCATTTATTGCTACTGCACTGTTCATTCTAGTTCCTACTGCTTTTTTACTTATTATCTACGTAAAAACAGTCAGTCAAAATGATTAATTTGAATCTGAATTATTAGTTCTTATCAATCCTTTTTTCAATGATTGAAGAAATGAAAGAAAGGGATTAAAAGAAAATTCCAAGTCTTAAATGAAATGATCTGGTTGGAATCATAAAATGTGGTAGAAAGGACTATATATAGTCCTTTCTACCACATTTTATGATTCCAACCAGATCATTTACGAAGTTCTATGGTAACTTCTTCAGATTTTGAAAGGAAGTAGATTAGTAAAGGGGACTCGGACCATTTTTCATGCTTAAACATGACATGAGATGAGTCAAAAAAGCATAAAAAAATCTCTAGGAGTCTAAAATGTTAAATGTATGATATGTGGTGGATCACTCAGCGGAAGAAAGATCAAATTTTATTATGTGTAGAACCTCTTTGGACAACCACTAGTCACTTCCAGTATAAAGTAAGTATCGTCGTAATCTAATAGCAGAACGATTTGTTCTTAGAACAGTGAAAGTAAAGAAAGAGAGAAACAAATAAAGAAAAAACTAGGGATTGGTTTTTTCTCATTGTAATATCCATAATTCTGGTAAGAACAGGTTTATCCAAACAGAATATTTAGGAGGAATTCGGTTGGAAAAAATTTCCTATCATGCGTAGATTTGAGTTTTGAAATACAACTAAACTATAGTAATCATTCGTTGTTTGATCGAATGATTATTATTCATTATTGTCTTTCCAGTATAATTTTGAAAGAAAGACAAGCTTTTTAAAAATAAAGCTTCGAAAAACGATCAATTAAACAATTGATACAATTCGATTACTCAATCGATTACTCAATCAATTATTAATATACCTAGAGTCCACTCCTTCCCCATACTACGAGTGAAAGGGAAAATGTAAAGACTACCATTAAAGCAGCCCAAGCGAGACTTACTATATCCATGTGAATTATATCTCCTATTTCTATGAAGGAATTATTCCATTATTGATCAATAATCATAGTAGAATCAATGGCGAAGAGTCAAAATAGGATTCTGACTTAAGGCTATTGATGAACCAATTCAATGAATCCACTCGTAACAGATTCTTTATGGGATTTCTGGTAGAATTGGGAAGTATTAAGTAAAAATATGATACACACACCCTTTCCTTGCAAATTGCAAAGGAATGCTCCTAATGGAACATGTGGGAATAGTAAGACCTATTGTTTGTTTTGTTACCTTTCTTTCATAAGCAAAAATGAAAAAAAAAAATATACCATCAAGATAGATAACTATCTATTGGATACCTACATTTCCTATTTGATCTAAGCCTTACTGTCTTTCTTTCTGTGAAAGAATGGGGAGACATCACTACCATTATTACATACATTTTTTTTGTAATCCCCTTACACGACCAAAGAAATCTTTTTTTTTTACTTTGACTCTGTCATTCTATAAGATAAGAGCCGACCAACCATCCTGATTGAATGTTTGAGTACTCGGAGTCTCTCGTAAGTATGGATACAAAGTATCTTCAGTCCTTTCCACAGCTCCTAAATTGATTTCCCATCAGCCTATCCAATCTAATTCCAGACAGAGTCAGTAGACCCTACGTTAGTGTAGGTAGTGTAAGATAATTAGGAAGTCTTGATAGTCTTTCGTATAATCTTTTCTTCAATCCTAGGAGCAAAAATGGAATGTCCTTTAGGAACCTTTGGATACCAAGATTTCTGACCTCTTACTTTCGTAGTTCTGGAATTAATAAGTAAGCCTTACCTCATCCCTATTGGTATATCTGTTTGGGCCGCTACCCAGAACCCAAACAGAGCCAGATTTTGAGAAAACAACTTACAGTCTTTTATAGAACTATGTATTCTATAAATCAAGTATCGACAAGCCCCGTCCTTTGCCTTTGCTTATGCAGGGCAGGGCAAGAATTTGTCGAGTTCTATTCTATCAGTAGAATAAGAAATTCTAAGTATTTTGTTGATCAGGCGACACCCAGATTTGAACTGGGGATAAAGGATTTGCAGTCCCCTGCCTTACCGCTTGGCCATGCCGCCAAAAAATCCGATTCAAAATCGATGAAAATATTATTCATCCACATTTTATTACTAATTGTTTGTTTTTTCAGAGGGGGATTACTGAACCCTTTTTTTCTTTTT